TTCATTGAATTATGATCCAAAGAAGAAAAAAGATCGACTAATCGTTCTATGATGAAAAATTTTTTATTTTTATATTTTATAGTGAAAATGGATTAGTTGTACCTATACAATAATCTATTATTAATATGAATGACTCGTCATTCACTCGGTTTGGGATCATAATCATTATATAGGAGAGATGGCCGAGTGGTTCAAGGCGTAGCATTGGAACTGCTATGTAGGCTTTTGTTTACCGAGGGTTCGAATCCCTCTCTTTCCGTTTTAATTTACCGATTTGACTAAGAATAATGGGAAATGAATAACACTATTCCAACTCTTAGACTTTTCTTTTATATAGATTCTCTATTCCTAATTGTTGTGACACATAAAATATTAGAAAAGAAAATGCTCTAACTATCAAGAGTAAAGAAGGAATAAAAATATTCCTTCGGTCTATGATACATACCGGTCTATGATACATAAAGGGGAGAAAATTCAGGTCAAACCAAAATTTTCTTACTTAACCTTAGGTTAATTTACTTTGACGAAAAGGCAGAAAAATGTCCAAATCTTTATTTAGTTTAGTTAGGTTTAAGTCTGTCGAGAATAATATTCTACGACTAACAATTCATTTATTTTCAAGCCGACCCATTTACTATCTATTATTTGATTGACTAATCCTTTATGTTGGAATGGGTGAAGGGTCAAATGGCTTGGCAATTCCTCTTGAGGGGATGAATCCAGAGATTTTTGAACCAGAGCTCTGGTTTTTTGTTCATCCTTCCCCGTAATAATATCTCGGGGTTTACAGCGATAACTTGGTATATCTACTATACGACCATTAACTAAAATATGTCTATGGTTAACTAATTGACGGGCTGCAGGAATAGTCGAAGCCATACCCAATCGAAAAAGGATGTTATCCAAACGCATTTCAAGTAATTGTAGTAAAACTTGGCCTGTTGACCCCTTGGCTTTTCCGGCGATACGAACGTATTTAAGCAATTGTCGTTCTGTAAGACCATAATGAAAACGCAACTTTTGTTTTTCTTCTAGGCGAATACGATATTGAGATTTTTTTCCCGAACGTGATTGGTTTCTAAGATCATTTCCAGCTCTAGGCTTTTTATTAGTTAGTCCTGGTAAAGCTCCCAGACGGCGTATTTTTTTGAAACGAGGTCCTCGGTAACGCGACATAAAGACTCCTTATTCTAATTTCGAATGAATTTAATTCTTATTTTATTTATTAAATTTTTATTTTTTAAACCTAAACTAAATCAAAACTGAACTAAATGAAGCGAAGTTTATTGAAATAGCATGCTTGTGTACTATAAAAAAGAATGAGATGAATTAGATAAACATCCACACTCCTTTCTATTTTTTTTCTATTATAGAAAAGGGTATCCCCTTCCTGACATAGTTGTAAGGTCTTATAACTTAATAAATTATAAATTGATGGCTTTTGGAAAAGGGGGACGACACCCTTTTATTTAATATTCTTTGAGACATTATCAATTACGTAAAAATTTGAATAAATAGGAAAGCCGGCTATCGGAATCGAACCGATGACCATCGCATTACAAATGCGATGCTCTAACCTCTGAGCTAAGCGGGCTCATATAACATCCATTTTATATGGATAGGAATTCGATAAACTATTAGAATCTTAGTTAGTAACTATTACTTCTTATATATTCATAATCGATATGGATCTAGAAAAGAATAAAATAAAATTTCAAATAAATTATTGAATACTATAGAACACAACGATTAATATAGCGATATATAATTTCGATTTTTTATCACTCGAATAGTATTAAATTCGAATTATCATCTACTATTAGATAGTAAATGGTTTTAGATAGTTAAATTAGTTAAATTTTTTATTTTTGAATTCAAAAGACATTTGGAATTTTTTTTACACTTCTATATTTATACTTAATTTATACTTATGTATATATTTTACATATTATTTGATTCTATATCATAATCATATATTTCTAATTAGAAATGATTAGTTCTAACTAATCAGACATTCTCCGCTTTCATTCATAAGATGTAATGTAAAGTAAATAAATAATAAAGGCGAAAATTAAGACGACAAAAAAAGAATCGACCGTTCAACTATTCAAAATTGCATTGGAAAACTGACAGGGAGATATATATATCTAAGATATATATTCATCTATATTGAATTGGGGATACAGAAGTGATAAAATCATATTGGATTGGACCAAATGGGGGTCTCCTATAGAAGATAGATAAGAACTCAAAAACAAGAAAGCACTTTTTCAAGATAGGAATCGGTATCTAATGCATTCAATGATTTCAGTATAAAAAAAGGAAAGAAAAAAAGCAAGGACATCACAATGAAATCCTAATTTCAAAACAAAAGGAAGGGGGATATGGCGAAATCGGTAGACGCTACGGACTTAATTGAATTGAGCCTTGGTATGGAAACCCACTAAGTGATAACTTTCAAATTCAGAGAAACCCTGGAATTAATAAAAAGGGGCAATCC